TACAAACAAAATGAATTGCTTTCTAGATGATCCTTCTAGAAGAAGGTGATTCTAACAATCTTTCTAGTTACTTCGTTCTCTATTTCTATTTGAGAGGATCCTAAGGAAAAGGATTTTGTTTCCACCGAGCTAAAACAATATGGCGATGTCTCTAGTAAACCAAAGACATCGTTGAATAGCTATTTTGCTTCAATTTCTTTCTTTAGACACAAAAAAAAATGGAAGATTTAGTTACGATTGGAAATTGACTTTTTATCTTCAGCCATGGATCCTTTACTCATACTTATTCAATTGGAAGTCTTGATCCAATTCAAAAATTATGTTTCGCAATTTCATAATCCAACTTTTCAATTTATAAGTGACTCATGGATACAAATCACGAGAATGTGTATTTTTTTCTCGACTTTATCATTGAGAGGTAAAGGATTAAATCCTTTTAAGAAATAAAGTTTTTGATCGGAATATGAATAAAACCGAAAGACCCTTTAACTATTAAAGGGCTAATAGAACGAATCACACTTTTACCACTAAACTATACCCGCTACAATATGATTATTGTATACAAATGGAGCTTTTGTCGAACAAGATAATTGAGCATGATCAAGATAGGATCATCAAAGAATCATCAAACTTGGAGTGTTGAACTTTTTCGTGGGTAGATAAAAATTTAATGAGATTCGGAAAAGAGGCTTCATTTAATTGAAATTAAATAACTAATAATTGAAATTAAATAACTAAAGTTTTCTTTTTTGCTGAAAGAAGATAGATACGGATCGAAAAAAACACTACAATCATAACAGAAAAATGCATTGTCCAGAATCTATAGTTTCTTTTTTAGTTCGGAAAATGAAATAAAATATAACAAGAAAAAAATGGAAACAGTTTTTATTCTTTTTGTTGTTGCTTGAATATAAAATATTCAATTGAATATAATAATATAATAAAAAAAAATGTTTGTGTTTTCAAATCAGATATCAGATAAATCATTATTTATCTATAATTCGTTAGAACAAAAAAAAAGGCCCGGCTAGGTACTGACCAGGCCAGGCCATCAGAATAACAAGGGCCTTTCGAACAAAATCAACACAAGGAGGTCTTCCTTATTTTTCTTTAGTTCGATTAGTGGCGGGCTCGAGCCCCTCTTTTAGTTTAGAATAGAGAAAAAAGAGAGAGAAAGACTCCTTACATTATGTGTAATGTAGTAATTATCTTTTGCAATTGGGAGAGATGGCTGAGTGGACTAAAGCGTCGGATTGCTAATCCGTTGTACGAGTTATTTGTACCGAGGGTTCGAATCCCTCTCTTTCCGTTTCCGTTAATGACTTGCTTTATTTTATTTTTCAATTTTGAAAATCTTAGTTAAGCGTGTGGAATAGATAAAATCCTAAGAAAATTGGAAAATTTCCCAAGGAAAACCCTTTGGATTTTATTCTTCACGTCCAGGATTACGCCCCGGATCATTAGATAGGAATCCAAAGATAAAGAGAGAAACAAAAAATATCACTACGGTATAAACGAAGAGTTTCAGAGTAAGCATTACACAATCTCCAAGATGATTTTTTGGAAAAAAAAAGAGAATAGATCTTCCATTTTTCTACCACATATCCTATTTTGACACCACGAAATCAGGTTTTTTTTCATGAATTGTCACAAATTCATTTGTTTTTCATTATCAAAAACTTCTTTCATATCCAAATTCGATATTGTGGGAGACCCTAATGGGGTTAGGGTCTTTCACTGGAAAGGGGGTCAAAAATGAGGAAATGGGGGTAAGCCGGATTTATGGCGACTATCCAAGAATTTCAGTGTGCTAATCTAGGATTCATACTCTAAAACTTATCTGATTTTCTCAATTGTTAGAATTTTTCTCGAAGAAATCATGCATTTTCTAAGATATTATTATTAAGGATCTCATCGAAAACTTACAGCAGCTTGCCAAACAAAAGCTAAGAGAAAAAAAAGCACAGGTATGACTGGCATAACATCTACGATTGGATTCAAAAAAGCATACGCTTCAGGCAATTTGCCGAAGAAAAAACTACTCGAATAAAGGGCAGAATTAATACAGATCAAACTAACGATATTAAGCATAACAGACATTTTGTTCTTGGAGATAATTGCATTTTGATTGAGTTTTTGATATAAGGAACAAGGAAGAAAGTAAGTAAGGTAGACAAAAAATCCTTCTTTTTCTTTGAACCCACCCAATCAAAAATCCTCCAATTCTCAAAGGAGAATAGAAGAAATCATACTTTCATACAATATCTTAATTGAATTCTATGTAATGATCAATAAATTAAGTTGAATTCTATATCTATATGTATCAAAATCCTAGTACCAATCTATTCTATAGATATATAGATATTTGGACTGGAGTTGACAAACAACCAATACCAATATTATTGTTTCTTAGTGTAGATTAGAAATTGAAATGGGGCGTGGCCAAGTGGTAAGGCAACGGGTTTTGGTCCCGCCATTCGGAGGTTCGAATCCTTCCGTCCCAGTACATATCCATTTTTTTATGCTCCATTATGACTATAGAAAGAAGTAGGTCAGTGGATAGGAGTAAATCCGTATTCATTTTAATATCTGTGTCTGTTCGAATCTCATTAACAAATGATCAAGTTACATATCATATAGAAATATGTTATGGAGCCGATATATTTTCTTTGAATCTCATTTTATTTAGGTATTTCGTGTTTGGTTCTAACTAAAAATTGGAAATCTACAGAACAATTGAGGCAGGGATGATTTCCCCTATCACCCTTTTATTCACTTTATGATAAGAGTCGATTATTGTGAAATATTATTTAATCCCATGTTAAACAAAATCTATAAATATATATCATCTAAAATATATAAAATGAGGAAATATTTCGCTTATATGGTATGTATCGTTCTATTTCAATGACAATAATTTTTCGGTTTTTGTGAAAAAGATTTTTGATACCTTAAATTAGTTAAATTCTATATTATAGAATATCTATAACAGTGACAACTCTTCAGTCTATCTGATAGATACGAAAAACCCTCCTTATTTTTTTGATTTTCGTAATCAGACGAAAAGAATAAAGATTCAAATCTTAACTTAGATCATTTTTTTATCCATCTCATGAAAAAAAATTGGATTTCGTTTTTCTTTTCTTTTATCTATTTAAAAGTGATGAGTCAATTCAAAAAGAAAGACTTATCTTCCTATGAAGATCAAACGTCATGCTTATTGTCCAATTTTCTTCAAATTAAATAATGATGTCTAAATAGGAAACTTTTTCCATTTCAATTAGAACTATTTTTATTAAATATTTTTAATGATTGCTTGTAAGTGGAATCTTTATTTGGTACTCAAAAAGTAGGAAATCGTTTAATCTATCCTGTTGAGTCACTTGAAGATGCAGATTAAAAAAGTTATTCGTTTATATATTTCGATTTCTTGCTATTATCTATATATTATTTATGTATGTGAAAGATGCTGTCTTGCTAAGACTTTTTCAGAAAAATCGTTTCATATCATATTATCATATATAGAAGAAAAAGCCTAGATTACGATGTCTATGTACAACTAAACCAATGACTATTCATGATTCCATAATTGAATCAATTCCATACCGGTTCCAAATTAGAGGAATATTATGTTAAAACTTCGTTTGAAACGATGTGGTAGAAAGCAACGTGCGACTTGAAGGACACGATCCGTTGTGGATTTTTCCATCCACCATTTTCGATTTATCTAAGGATGAGAGTGCTCTTGGCTCGACATTGTTTGTTCTGTTACACTCGATTTTTTGTTGGGTTGTAAATAGTCCACGATGAAGCTCGAGTAGAAAGGATTAATTCATTTCTCGGGGGCAAGGATCTAGGGTTAATGCCAATTAATCGGAACAACTTCGTAAACGTATCTTCCATATATAGAAATCGAAAGGATCCAATTCGAGCAAGTTTCCAATTCAAAAGCAAGACTTGTTAGAATTTAGTAAACTTTTTCGATTCAAAGTGTATCACACGTGAATCAACTGTCCGTAGGATTCTTTGATAGAAAGAAATCAAAAAAGGGGTATGTTGCTGCCACTTTGAAAGGATTAAGAAGCACCGAAGTAATGTCTAAACCCAATGATTTAAAATAAGGATAAAGGATCTAAGAACAAGGAAAGACCTTTTTAATTGTCTCGATAGTCTCACTAATTGGATCAGACTAAAGAATCCAAATAGAATTTGAAACGAGACAAAAGACAAACAAAACAAAAGGGGTTAAAGACCACTCAATAAATGAAAGTGACTAAAGATTTTTCCTTTGAGCTATTTGAGAGTTATCCAACTTGAGTTATGAGTACGAATGGTTTCTTTTTCATTTTCAGGAAGGAAAAAAGATTGAAATCAGAGTCTAATTGATTTTCTAGGCCCATTTGTCATTTAATTTATTAGAATTGCATACATAGACAAAACTTCGAAGCAAATCATTTTTCTCGAGCCGTACGAGGAGAAAACTTCCTATACGGTTCTAGGGGGGGTGTTGGTCATCTACATCTATCCCAATGAGCCGTCTATCGAATCGTTGCAATTGATGTTCGATCCCGAAGAGAAGGAAAAGATCTTAGAAAAGTGGGGTTTTATGATCCAATGAAGAATCAAACTTATTTAAACGTTCCTCTTATTCTATATTTCCTTGAAAAAGGTGCTCAACCCACAGGAACTGTTCAGAATCTTTTAAAGAAAGCGGAAGTTTTTAAGTAACTTCCGTCTAATCAAACGAAATTCAATTAAAGAAAGACTAAGGGGGGGTAGCAACTTGTATATAACTTTGTATAATTTTGCTCGACTTGTTTTTTGATTTCCCCCCCTACTGCTGTAATTGTTTCCGTTGAATCCGATATCTAGAACGACAAAACCTTAGTTTATTGATTTTCTAAATAGCAAATTCGGACATTTCCTCCAATTGTGTGGTTTTCATTGGAACTCGACTAACCAACAAGGAATCCACTTTGCTTATTCCACTTAGATTTATG